AAGGCTATATCAGAGAGGGGCGCTATTTCGTCTCTAATGGAACATGTAGGAATAGGCTTGGAGAGGGGCGAGCTTCAAAAGAAAGGAGTTTTCTCATAAAGCTTTCTGCTGCGCTTGTCTTTGCTTGTCTTTTCACGTAAAAAAAGAAAGATATCCGTCAAGCTCTTTCAAGCTTTGGAGTCAAATAGCCTTTATTAAAATTAAAGGCTCTTAATTACGACTTGATGATAAGTAGGGTTTCTCTTTCTTCTTTTCTCTATCTTTTATTATAAATAGTACACTGCAATCAAGTCCGTAGAATAGAATAGTCTCGCGCGTGCACGCGCTTCCTTAAACTCATTCTAACATAGCTAACCGAAGGAGAGGATATTCAGTTTCAAGTTAAAGGTCGAGGAAACCGAGACCGAGGAAAGCTAGGAAGGCGAGGAACGAGAAACCAAGTAGTAGGCCGGAAGGTGGAAGCATGAAATATAAAGAACTCCGGATGTGAGGTCCGAGGCTTCGCCGCTTTTTAGAACAAGGAACAAGCAACGGATTACTTGCTAAAGTAATGCTTACCGAAACTTAGCCCTAATTAATGGATAGAAAAACCTGAAGTACATGTCATCATTCAAAACCTATGTTTTAGCGCTTCAAGATGAGCCTTAATTCATACCTATCTTCTTCCCTCAATCTGCTATGCTTGAACTCGGCGGATAATTGGGAGGTGGTACCAGGGGCATAAGTAATGAACTTCCCTCCTTGAATCCAATATCTTCCTCTGCTCGTCTGGACTGGAGGCAGGAATTTGGGTTGTTTATTGGCCTTATCTCCCCGGTGAGCTTGACTTCCTGTCCTTGTTTGATCCAGCATCACCCCATATGTCTCACTTATACCGCGGGCGGGGAACCGGTCGAGACATTCCTCTTTCGATGTCCGCGCACCTCATATGGGTTGTTAATGCTCCCGATGATTGGCCTTGCACCAGCCATCATTTGGTTGATGAGGCGGATAATCCCTATCTTCTGCTATCTATTCCCCCCGTCCAATCAATAGGTTGATTCCCAGAGTCTTTAAAAGCTCCCTACGGGCATATCAGTTCTATGCATCCCCCCCTAGAATACCCTATTTCCTTTCCCTCCTCTATTTCCTTCGATCATCGGACGTGAAGGTCTGCAGCCACCGAAATCATCCTCCCTTCATCCGCTGGCATTCCTTGTTTGAGGCATATCGATTATAAAAGACATATGGGTTGTTGTAATCCCCATGGAGTCCATTATTGTACCTCAACCTCGGGGGAGGGAGAGAACCTCATCGATCGAAGCAGCTGATCGACGTCGAGTCTCATACGGGTGGTGGAACCGGGGATCTTATAATGCTCCAGATCACTCTATCAATCCATTCCAGTCCCACCTTCATTCGTGTGCTGCAACTCATCAGCTATAGCCTAAAAAAATAAAAAGGCTAGGAGTTCTCACTTCAAGCGGATATTCGAGAAATACAGCTGGCCGCAGCACCTCTAGTAGTTGGAGAAGGAGATAGGCGTCCACCTATTCGATCATATGCCATACCTTTTTGGGGGAGATCCCCTCCTTTCGTTGGACAGACAGAAATTGACTGGTAATTCGCCCTCCTTAGCACAAGCGCTAAGCGATAAGAATACCTTGCTCAAGGTTGACTCTCATTTGAGTAGTGAGGAGGCTTCCTTATCTTATCTAATAGAAATGTCGTTTATTAACACTCTCAATATTCATATCTGACACGGGGAGTTCCTTCTTCGGGAATCTACTTTAGGCAACATGCCACTTAACCAACTAGGACTTTCTTCTCTCTCAATGCCCCATCCTTGCCTTCTTTTGAGTATGCTTCTTCTCTAATAGTCTTCCACTACACTATCGGATATAGGTCCATGCCACCTCACTTACTACTACTCATCACTGAACGTATTCCCCGCTGACGAACTGGGATAGGGGTAGGCGGGTCTAGTCCATCTCAGATAGGTGCCATAACACATGCTTCAAGGGATGGGCTAGCGAGAGCACAGAGGCCTGGTTGGTTGAATAGGTCAGGTGAGAGAATGCCGCAGACAATGTATTATCGGATTATCAGAAGATAGATAGAACTATTGGATTATTATTCTTATATAAAGGAAGATCGGTTGAATGGGGAGATCCGCCCAATCTATAATATAGTGGTTGAGTCAATTCGCAGGTGAATCTCTTTCCGCGGTTCTTACACCTGTGCCTACACGTAGGATAGCCAATGGATCAGAAGTTCTTCCTACTAGGTTGAATGTATTATAGATAGAATGCAGGACTTCTTAAGGAAACTTTTTTGCAATAGTTTAATAGGCATTTACACTTAGCTTAGAAAGTACACTCCTTGAAGTGGTCACCGGCAGCTAAGCAGCACGAGTCAAGAACTCTGGTTCAAAAGACGAAGGGGAGAAGCAGAAAAGCAACTTGATTTAGCCGAAGGTGAATCAGAGCTGGGAATAGTGGAAAGCAAGAATCGGGTACGG